CGTATAGATTGCTTCTTAATACAATCTCGTTCAAATTCATTAAAATCTCATGTACTGATTCTTGAATACCTACTATGTTAGAATAGTCATGTGGTATGTTCTCAGATTTTGCACGTGTAATACATGTTCCTTCTATTTCGCCAAGTAAAGCTCTTCGCATCGCAATGCCTATTGTGTCGGCTTGACCTTTCATAAGTGGAGACAGAATAAAGCGTCCATAATAAAGACGCTTACTGTCTCTTCTTGATTCAACACACTTCCACTGTAGTGTCCGAGTAGATACTTTGACTTTCTCTCGAACCATAATAATTTTATTTGATCAGATCATTGAATCGTTTATTTCTCTTGAAACCCTTTCAGCTTTTATTTAGTTCTATACACGTCTTTTTTTAGGGGGTCTACAACCATTATGTGGCATAGGGGTTACATCTCGTACGAAACTTAAAAGTATACCGCTTCTACGAATAGCTCGTAATGCTGCATCTCTTCCCAGTCCAGGGCCTTTTATCCTTACCTCAGCTCGTTGCATACCTTGATCCACTACTGCTCGAATAGCATTTCCTGCTGCAGTTTGAGCAGCAAAAGGTGTTCCTCTTCTTGTACCCCTGAATCCACAAGTACCCGCGGAGGACCAAGAAATAACCCGACCCCGTACATCTGTAACGGTCACAATGGTATTGTTGAAACTTGCTTGAACATGAATAACTCCCTTTGGTATTCTACGTACATTTTTACGTGAACCACTACGTGTATTTTTACGTGAACCAATTCTTAATATAGGTTTTGCCATATTTTTTCATTTCACAAGAAATATATGGATATATCCATTTCATGTCAAAACGGACTTCTTTTTTTTTTGCCAGCTCCTTAAAAGTGCCCTTTCCTTTACTTTATTTCCTTTAGTAAGATTATCCTTGTCTTTGTTTATGCCTCGGGTTGGAACAAATTACTATAATTCGTCCCCTCCTACGGATTAGTCGACACTTTTCACAAATTTTACGGACGGAAGCCCTTATTTTCATAGTTATTTTTCCTTAATTCTGTGAATATACTTATTGTTGGACGAAAAAAGGTTTCTTGATATTTTTGAATCTTTAATTGTATCTTATTGAAAGGAATGTTGAAATTGAAAAAAAAAAACCACTTACTCTTTTGAATCCTTGTTATGGAGTCTAGAAAGCGGCTATCCCCTGATTAACTTATACCTAAGAACTAGCTAAAATTTTTATTTTTAGCAGGGGTGGTATTATACAACCCCCTTTTTTCACAAACGGTAAGTTCCGGATATCCAATTTTAATATTAGAAGGATTACCATATATAACACAAAATTTCGCCGCCGATTCTTTTTAGTCGAGCTTCTCGATCTGTCATTATACCTTGAGAAGTCGAAAGGATTACAATCCCTATTCCGCCTAAAATCCGTGGAATTCGTTGAGAGTTAGAATAGATTCGTAGACCCGGCCGACTTATTCTCTTTAAATTTAAAAGAGTTTTATAGGATTCTTTCTTATTTCGTCTATGTTTTAGGGTTAAAATCAAAAAATATTGATTGTTTTCGCGATGTTTCCTTACGTTTTCGATAAAACCCTCCCGTAAAAGTATTTTAACAATACTTTCGGTGATGTTAGTCGACCCTATCCGAACTGTTCCTTTTCTATTCATGTCAGCATTTCGTATAGAGGTTATTATATCAGCAATAGTGTCTTTCCCCATGATAAGTTAAAATTCCTTATTGTTCTATAATTTTGATATAATCAACATGTTCTTTTTCTTTTATTTATATATAGATATAGACGAGTTATATATTAATATATGAATTAAATGATTAATTTTTTATTATTAAGGGTATATGCGTGATACACAATCGATTAATTAATTTTATTTCAATACCATTTTTTTAATCCTATACTAACTATTGATATTTAGGTTTTATAAGACCTCAGGAGCTAATGAAACTATTTTAGTAAAGTTTAATTGTCTCAATTCCCGTGGGATCGCCCCAAAAACTCGAGTTCCTTTTGGATTCCCTTCTTGATCAATGACAACTGCGGCATTGTCATCATATCGTATTATTGTCCCATTGTTACGTTTGAGTTCTTTACAAGTACGTACAATTACAGCTCTGATCACTTCTGATCTTTCTAGAGGAGTATTCGGTATTGCTTCCTTGATTACAGCAACAATAACGTCACCAATATGAGCATATCGGCGATTACTAGCTCCTATTATTCGAATACACATCAATTCTCGAGCCCCGCTGTTGTCTGCTACATTCAAATAGGTTTGTGGTTGAATCATATCATTTTTTGTATCTCTTCTTTTAATACAAAGGACGAAGTAAAAAAATATTGTTTGTCAAAAAAAGAAAACTGATAATCTTTTTATCCTTAATTGTTATTTAGCTTTTTTATTCTATATTCCTAATTCAGTTTATTCTATATTCCTATTCAGAAATAATGAATTGGGTTTTTATAGGCATTTTTGATGCCGCTATTGAAATCGCTTTTCTGGCTATATTTTCGGGTACACCACCCATTTCATAAAGGATTTTACCTGGTTTAACCACAGCCACCCAAAACTCTGGGGATCCTTTCCCAGAACCCATACGCGTTTCCGCGGGTCTTACTGTAACTGGTTTGTCTGGAAATATACGTACCCAAATTTTTCCCCCACGTCGTACATTTCGTGACATTGCTCGTCGCCCCGCTTCTATTTGTCTAGATGTGATCCAAGCGGGTTCAAGTGTTTGAAGAGCATATCTGCCAAAACAAATACGATTCCCGCGAGAAGATATTCCTTTTAGTCTTCCTCGATGTTGTTTACGAAATCTTGTTCTTTTTGGGTTATAGTTGATGGGTTTTTTCTAAATTAGAAATTCCATCTCTACTACAGAACTGAACGTGAGAGTTTCTTCTCATCCAGCTCCTCGCGAATAAAAGTACTAAAAAAGCTTGTATTAAGATATATATGTAGTTAATGATTAATCCTATTAATCATGGTCTTTTTTGAAATTTCATCTGATCTCTTCTAAATTTGTGTATGTCTTTTTCAAAATGGAATCCAAGATGAATTCTATTTATATTTATAAAAAAAAAAATAGAATTATCTCGAATGTCGTTTTTGTTAGAATTAGCATATTCTAACAAATTTTTTTTTCTTTTATCTTTTTCATTTTTTTTATTACTTTTTTTATAAAAAAAAAATATTCGCCGGCGAATATTTACTCTTTCAATATCTATTTAAGTTTGATCTTTATCCCACGAGGTCTCATAATCAAAATCAGAATAGATAATAAAGTTTATGGTTTATTCCGCCATCCTGTCCAATAAATTACTAAGATTTATTTTTCAACTGAATCCTATATATTCATGGGTTCCGTCGTTCCCATCGCTTCTTGATTAATCATTAGGCCCGAATTCTACAATGGAGCTCTTACCTGAAATTTTTAATTTCATTTTTTAATTTGTTTTTGAGTCAATTTTCTCAGTTTTTATTGGCTCAAGGCTCTTAATTTTTTGTTTTCAGAACGAACAGATTTATTTAATTATTATGAATGAATCTGTATTCATGCTTTATTACATTGTTTTTATTACAGTGACCTCATAGACTTTTCAAATTGGAATAATAGATCATTAATATTCAAAATTTTTCTCTCTTTCTTTCATCCTTCCATTTATCCGCATACTTTTCGATTACCTTTCAGAACTTATAAAAAAATTTCGTTATTCTTTTTTTTTGTAAAAAAAATTCAGTTGCTACAATTATATGATCAGTCTATCATATCTTGACTTATTTTTTTGGATCCAGATAATGCGAAGCAATGAGTTGCTTAGGTTATTTATTAATGCTATTTAGTTGCTCTTATAGGTAAGTTCTTTTTTTATATTTTTTTTCTTAATCTAATCGAATCCTAAACTAACGAGTCACACACTAAGCATAGCAATTATATCAAAGGAGTTTTGATGGAAATTTTTATTCAACCTTATAGAATTGCTGATTTTTTCTTAAACAAAAAAAGAAGACTGTAATTTTTTTTATTGCTGTCTGTATAGTGTTATATTACATAGTTTTAGTTTTTTATCCTTGGATAAAATGTAAAGACAAATAAAGTTTGTTATTCTTCGTCTACGAATATCCAAATTTTTATTCCTAAGACCCCATAAATAGTTCGAACTGTATAGGAACAATAATCAATTTTAGCTTCAATTGTTTGTAAAGGAACTCTGCCTTCTCTGATCCACTCAACACGTGCAATTTCTTTTCCGTCGATACGCCCTGCAATTTGTACTTGAATTCCTTTTGTATTCGCCTGTTCAGTTAATTCAATAGCTTTTTTCATTGCTTTTCGAAAAGAAACGCGATTTTTTAATTGGCCAGCTATAAATTCTGCAAGAATATTAGGATGCCCATACGGATTGGAAATTCTGGTAATAGCAATGTTGAGTTTTTTGTTGACACAATTAAGTTCTTTTTGAACATTCATCTGTAATTCTTCGACTCTTCGGGGTTTATCTTCAATTAATAATTTAGGAAATCCCATATAGATTATGATCTGAATGAGATCGATTCTTTTTTGAATTTCGATACGTGCAATTCCCTCCATACCAGAAGATATTCTTATATTTTTTTGGACATAATTTTTAATACAGTCTCGTATTTTTTTATCTTCTTCTAAACCTTCAGAATACTTTTTTGGTTGTGCAAACCAAAGAGAATGATGACTTTGGGTTGTACCAAGTCTGAAACCAAGTGGATTTATTTTTTGTCCCATAGGCCTCCACTACTATATGTATCATAACATGTTAGATTTTTGTTTTCATTGCTGCATCCAGGTTTTTTTAAATACATTAAATATTCTTTATATTGTTGATAGACGGATATATCTTCCAATACGATAGTTATATGACAAGTGGATCTTTTTATTGGGTAACTTCGTCCTCGGGCACGAGGTTTTAATTTTTTCACAGTATTTCCTTGGTTCACTTCAGCTTTACTAATG